TCCATTCCGTCTCTATCTATGTCATTTCGAGATACGAAAGACGACCTTCTCGAGAGTTTGACTATACACGATCAAAAAAGTAAGAAAAGACCTTGTAGCGTCGATTGATTGATAATCATTGTTTCAGTGAGTAGAGCGAAGGACAATTCCTTATTCCTAATGAGATGGTGCTGTGGTTAGCCCCTTCCTTCTTTACTTCGATCTTTTGCACTATCTTCTTTTTTATAGCCATTTCTCACTTTCGCGGAAGCAGCTAATGAGAAAACTTCATCCGTAGTAGGTCGAATTACTATATAAATAAGGCTTCCGTGGCCCGTGAGCAGCTTTCCATTCCGAATCTTGAAAGTACCCATTCTTGAAAAACTTCGGATGCTACACCTGCCTACAAAAGACTCTAGTACTTAACCCCCCTCTTTAGGGTAAAGACCAAACTCATATATATGTTGTCTCTCCAAGTTCAACCTCCTCAAATAGTATTTTATCCCATAGCCGTCTCAGCGGGGGCATTCAGAATTCAGGAAATGATGGATAATGAGATTAAACAAATCTACCGGCTTCGCCGCTAGCCCCCTCGAACAGTTTGGTAGACTTTGACTCTGTAGCAAAAACAGGGTGTTGAAGAAGATGGATGAAAAGTCATCCAGGGTAAGGCAGGAGGAGAGCAAACCATTCAACAAGGATTGCTGGACTGATGACATCCAGGAGAACGATTAGCCAACATCTGGAAGAACGAGAATCCTACATCCCGAAGAACGCTAATCCTGGTACGGTACATCGGCAACTTGAAGGCCCGGAAAATGAATAAAATGGAATCCTATGGGTTTTTTCAAATTCAATTTGGATAGAAGCATGAAGTCTGAGGTATCAAATGTAATAGAGGAGTTTTTTATTAAACTCTTTGAAAAGTTCGAAAGTATACACTCGGATAATGAAGAAGGAACAAAGAATTCTCAATATCAAGATCAAGTCATCAAATTGTTGAATGATAAAAAGGATAGAAAGAGCTCGTCCTCTTACTCTCAGCTTTCAATAACAATGGAAGAATTGGTTGAACTACAACATAAAATTGAAGATCTATCCGAAACGTGAGCAAGGCTCCATAAAGTCTAGTTAAGCTACAGGGGTAGTTGGCCTTGTTTTTCGCCTACCATGGTATGTGTTGATCCCCTGGGGCAGTTAGCATCCTAACCTCGGTAGTTTGGATCATCACCGCGACCGAATACTTTACAAAGTGGGGGTTAGTAGATTCCAAGGGGAATGTTCTGCTGGCTTTCTCTCACTGAAGGAAGGGGTGGATTGAGAGCCCATATCTAGAACGACAGATTTTGTCATAGGTCTTTCATTAGATCATTATTATTGATAATAAGAAAGCGGATTCTATCTCTTTTAAATAGCCGCTCCGCCCCTTGTTTCGTAAGAGAATACAGTGCTCTTTGAGGCTTCTATGTCGGCGTAACGGCACTATCAGTAGTAAAGACGAATTAACAGATTAAGTAATAAGGGCCGATTCTTAGCATCTCAAAGAGACGATCCTCTGGCCCACATCTGAAACTCGAAATGAATGCTATCTTGCCCTTGCCTTATGCCATTTACCCAAAGGAAGACTTCAAAAACAAATAGGGTCGAGCCCTCCTTTGAAACGTGCCTGCTACTGCGAGATAATGGCCTAAAAACACTACGGCGTTGATCTCCTTTAGTAAGTGGCGGAGCATTAAGAAGATTCTTTCTAGCTTATGTGATTCACCTTTGAATCATGTGAGTCACTCCTTAAATAAGGTAGTTGGCTTACTTCCTTCTTAGAGGACTGGTGGTTAACTAAATGCTCTTATTAGAGAGAAGGAGATGCTTTTTCAACCTATTCTCAAACAACTTTTTCTAGCCTCGGTGGATGGCAGCTATCTTTCTAAACAGGAGGAGGAAGGGCGCTTTAAAGCGACTTACTTTTAATCTATTCTTTCCATCCAGTGTGATAGCCTATGGGGCTAGTTTATGCAGCTTTCAGTCTCTATAAACCTCATGGAATATTGATTACACATTCCCTCCCTAAGAAAGAAAGATAGAAAGACCAGTGCCAGCTACTATACGTGACAGCTACGCCTACAACTAAAGAGATACAAGAAAAAAGACCGCCCTTTTTTTATATTTTTCATATAATGATGTTCGAAACCGCTCATGTTAATTCCGCCTAAGTAGCCATGGATCTGGGAACCTCTCCCCGCATGTTCAATGGGGAGTGGAGAGCTGCCTGCTGATCGGGGTGTGGTCTCGTTCACTGTCTTTCTTTTTTACCTACGTTCAGCTTGATGGACAGGTCGTCGTAAGTTTGACACGTGGTGATACCTGATTAGCTCCGAATCTATAATAGTCGAAATAATATCAAGAGAACAAGCACGCGGGAAAAGCTAGCGTCTGATCAGATCAATCAAGAGATAAAGCTTCGGCCAAACATCTTTTTTCTAAGCTAGGACGGACGAGTAATGATTGCTCACTCTCTTTGTTTGAGGGGGGAGTTCCAACTTCACTTAAATAGGTAGGGCTGGGCCAGTTAAAGACGAGTAGGCAGGGTACTAAGAAGCCTGTGGGATGGACAGATCACAGGCTTTTGTACTGGTCAGCTTTGGGCTGTCGAGTTACGGCTGAGGCGTGGTGGAGTACTCCATAACTGTTGGGCAGAATTGACGCTTCGCTTGGGCGCTCTATTATTGCCTCCTATTCGTGATCGAGGCCGCGTGGCGCCGAGGGACTATTCGTTTATTTACCTGCGGGGTTAAGGGCCTCCAACGCCTATAAATAGCAGGCAAAGGGGGACGGGGCCAAACCAAGAAAGAGCTTTAGCCATGGATATCATCGCTGAAAGACTTTCCATAATTCATCAGGAAATTCAAAATGTAGAAAACGAGAAGCTCCAACGAGAGCAAATGCTTGGTCTCTTCTGGGAACACATGCCGGCGATCGATCCAAATCTCATACGAGATCGTATGCTGGCTATACAGAATAAAATCCAAGCCCTCGAAAACCGAAAGAGGGCCCTCCTTCTCCAACAGCAGGAGCTTATTGTTCATCTGGTTGTCACACGTGATCCCCCGGAAGATTAAAATAAGGAGTCCGTCGACCCGTGTGTTTTAATGCATGGCTTTCTTTGTCTTTGTTTGGTGGCCTATGCTAAGTTTCTTTGTTTGGTTTTATTTGTTGTGTTTGCATGTATGGGCAGTCTAAAGTGTGAAATGCTTCAAAAAGTGGTTCCTGTATTTGTAGTTTGTATCTTATTTCTGATCTCCTGCTTTGTAATTGGCTCAGAGAGCTAGAGCTCTCCTAATTAGTGTGTGTGTTATATATTTTTATGTTTAATGTGCTTAGTGTCTTGAGAGTCTTGAACCAGTCCTGTACCAGTGTGCTGTCTGTGTAAGAGTCTCTGTGTCCCTGTCAGAAGTTGAGGCCCTGTCCTAAGAGGAGGTTCTGCTTCCCCGAAGAGAGGTGTTCCTCAGCTCTTATATGTTGTTGTACTTGTTATTGTTATGAAGTCTTGTTGTTTTTGAGCCATATTATTGTTCTTGCATTCGTTCTTGTTGTGCTGCATTCTTGTGTTGCATCCATCATACTGCATACCTTACATAGCATTCATTCATTGCATGCATAAGGGTGGTCTTCCTAAGCATTAACTTCAAGGAAGTTCGTAAAGGGGGAACATCCTTGTTGTAAGTAAGTTGGAAGAGAAGGGAAATCCCAAGAGGACTACCAACTTGAAAGACTTGATACAGATCTTCATAGATCCACATATTCTAAGGTCGATCCTGCTTCACCATCTCTTTGATGAACAAAACTATTGTCTACCATTAGTCGTTCTTGCCGGCCAGGCCCCTAGTCCTCAGAGCTTTAAGTAGCTCTGCAGTAGTCTGAGCATCCTCAGACCTTGATTAGGTGTGCACGTGTACAGCTTGACTGTGCGTGCGGGCAACGAAAGTTCGTGGTGGACCCTTAATCTCATCCGTCCACGCGTAGTCTCCGTTCTGGTATCAGAGCCAAACACCCCAAAACTCGTCCCTTTTTCCGCCCCCGGGAGGGGAGTCGAAGGATTTTGTGACCCTGCCCATCCGAGTTTAGAGTCAGAGTCCGTCCCCATTTTTTTCATCATTTAGGTTCACAAGCTAATAGTTGTCCAGTCCTTGCATAAGCATCCATTCTCACCTCAAAGCTTTAATCATGGCATACTATAACCAAGAGGCTTCGACATCCACATCCACTGTCCACCTTCTTTAAGAGAAAAGGAGTCCACTTATTGGACAGAGGGGCCACACCAAGACTAAGTCTATTCGACATAGATGGGTGAGCCCAATTAGCACCTTGACCATCTCTGGGGAAAAGAGGACCTATAACCCGATGAAACTCCAGCCCAATACATTAGAAGAGGGATACATCGACTGGGAACCTATAGTATAGAAACCCACAAGATCCACAAAGAACTCGGATACATGGCCTGAATGGGAAACACTGCCTTCGATTATAGACAAACAAGGATCTATTAAGATCATTTTTGGATTCAAACACCTCATGCTAAAAGGCACATCATAGATCTCTTTTCCCATTTGAAAGAATCTTAAATTGATCGATATCATCTAGGAATGATCCAAGTTGCAATTGTCCCTTTGACAACATCAGCACTTCAGCATGAAGTAGCTATGCCCCTAATTAATAACCAACGATAATGACAAGTCAACATATGAACATTCCAACCTCGGGGATGTATATGTCCAACTAAGCAAAGGCCCCATCTGGATACAATCCTATCCAGATATAACCACCCGGGTCGGGGATAAACAATCTAGAGATATTCTCTACTTGCTTATACAATTAAGAGGTATAGAATCCTTCTAATTAGATACAATGGTTTGCCTGTATAAATACCGCGAAGGCGGAATACAAAATGGGAAACTCTAGTCATTTGTTTCAATTTGACTATTACAAAAATGACTATGAAGTTGACTGCTTTCAGCATAATTATAGACAAATGCCAGCAGACAAAAGTTGGACCTCCCAGATTCTCGAGACCACCAGGGCCAATCACACCCTTTTTTTCTTTGAAACCCCATTTTCTTTATGTAATTACTTGATTTACTGACCACATTTCGATACCGCGCATTTTCAGATTGGTCAACGGAAGCAACTAGTTCAGCGGATTCGGCACTCTTCGCTCGAAAGTTCGCCTATCTTTCCCCGTCCCATCGATGTACGGACCAAAGCTAATCACAAGCTACCATTCCAAATGCATAAAAGACAGGAGTTAGACCCCCGCCTCTTTTAGCTCTATTTTTCTGAATCAGTTGTTGATGAGTTTCTTACTTTTTTGAATAAAGAGTGTTTTTTTAGAACGTGAATGATCTTCGGTCTGTCTAGGCTCTATCGTCCGTGAAATGGTCAACTTTGGACACTAGCCTCTATGAGAACAGTTACACTACCTCGTCCATGGTATGGTCCCAAAAGTGCTCCAAGTCGAGAAAGAGTGGATCGCTCCGTTCGCTTGCATGCGGGCTTCAGTAGATCGATAATAAAACTAAGGCTCTGAAAGAGTTTCTATTTGCTGCCCTATCTAATTAAGGAAAGACCTTGGATTGCTTTTGCCTTTGACCCCTTCCCGCTTACTAACTTGTGACCGTGCAGATTGTTATAGCCACCAACCACTACTTTACCTACTAGGCGTATTGGTCTTTAGGTGAATTGTTCCTTCGGATTAAGGTTTTTTTAGACAAAAATAAGGGGGCCTTTGAATTGGAACCTACTGTATATTAAGCTGACGATGGCGAGTGCTTATTCAGTTGCTTCAATTGGTGCCTATCTTTATTGATTGGCAGGCTTTCTTTAAACGAGGGGCTTGACCCAGAGAGAACGAGCTAAAGAATAGACTGCGGGAGATGGCGATTGATACTCCAACTTCAGTAAGTAGCCTGAATGTGCTGCCAATACTCATGACGTAGGTAAGTTCGAGCTTGCTTGATCCGTAGGTCTCTCGTCATCGGTAAGCTATGGTTGAGGAGTAGGCATAGTACCGGAAAGTACGGATTCGGGGTTCATCCCGCACTACTTGAAAGTCCGGATAGATTCCACTCTCAGTTAGTACGTACCTTTTATTTGAAGCAAGAACTCTAAATCGTTCGTATCCGGGCCGGTAGGAGTTTACAAGCTGCTTTGATAGAACCAGGTTAAGAAAGATAGCTGAAAGTGCTAGCATAAGGAAGAGATTCTATGGATGGAAAGAGGCCCTTCCTTGCTTTCAAGGTTTCGGCATTCAAAGTCTTTTAATAAGTTTCATAATAAAGTAAAGGAAATCTCCTGCTCTTCTGTACTTAACTTCTGGTAAGTCTCATCGGTCTTCTGGCAATATCAGGCATATAATCGATTCTTTGACTGGCTTTGGTCGAGCAACTAGTAAACCTATCTATCTATTTATGGGTCAGGTAGAGGAATGGGTTGAGAGCTTTACTAATAGATAAGGGTTCGGAAGTTAGATATGCGATTGCGGTCTCAGGTCTGTGGTCGGCACCGGCTTTGATGAAAATAGAAATATTCTAGCGGGAGGAAACAAGAGGAAAAAATGAATGGAATGGCCTTACTTTTTCTTTTTATTTGAGAGAGGAAGTCTTTGTGTACACATCCAGTGTGCATCTCTTCAGTGCAAGCCTTAGCAAAGAGCTCGATACTCTCTTCAGCATTCTGCTAGCATTCGCAGGGAGTATTGTCAAAGAAAAAAGAGGGTTGCCAACACATTGTAATAGAGCTGTGCCGATTGCTCTTCTGTTTTATCTGGAGTAGACGCAGCTGGTGTCACTTCTTCTGGCGTATTGATGGGAACCGTCATCCTTCTCTTTAGCGGGATTGGCTTGCCTAGCGGGTACAACCTTCCCGTCTTTCAGAGTCATGTTGTTAACCTGGGCCTCCATCTCAAAGACTTGTTCTTCAGTGGGCAGCCTAAGTAACAAGAAAGAGGGTGTCGTCTTCTGGTTTGCTCTTGTTCCAAGAACATCATATCTTATGAAAGATAAGCAGTCCACTTTCGGGAGTCCCTGGTTGCCTGGTCTTTGCCATCTTGCAAGTTTCAATGATTGCGAAAATGTTAAAGGTTTCAATAACAGGAGCCGGCTCAATTCCTTCGTCTTCCGACTCGGGGGGTTCGAGAAACTCTGGAGGAAGAAATTCCTTGAATGTTACCGGCTTCCTATTTGCCGCGTCAAATCGCTGGAGTTCTTTCATCTCCTCGAGAGCTTCTTTTCCAATTCGTCGTCTCTTTTAGTTAGTGTTTTTCATTAGGCCCGCATGCCTTGCTTTTACGGCCAGCATATCATTAGAGTGAGCGGGGGGTAGCGGTCGGCCTGGGGAAGCGGCACATCAAGGCCCGCATTTTGTGGTCGAGAACCGTGCTGTAGATCATTATGAATTGAATGCAGTGGATACAGTTCAAGCTGAAGCCTTTGATCCATAACCAGCATCCGAGCTAGTTGCTTGAGCCGCTCGAGATTCCTATGAGCGAGCGACGTGTAGCATGCTGGGAGATGGGAAGTGGGTAGGCATATAGAAATATGGGTAGTACGAGACATAATGCATGATGGTAGTAAAATCGGCAAGATGGGTTGGTTAATCGCATCGATAGCATCAACGACCAACATGATGATCGTAGTTCGAGGGGGCATCGTTTAATGCGATTCGCTTCGAGCTCTTTCGCCCCGTATCTAATCGCTTTCAATTTCTAGCTAAACTGCGAGACCGTCCGACGTTCGGGTGCCCTTCAACCTTCCAAGCGCTTTCGTAGGAATGGGGGCATGAGTGACTCTCGCTATAAGAAGACTGCCTCAGCCACCTACGAAGTTCTGATGGCAACTCTGGCTTCAGGAGATGAGGTAGAACAAGGACAGACCTCCAATAACCCCCTATAAAGAAGAAAAAGAAAGCTGCATAAAAGGCTCTTGAACAAGATGCCATGGAGACGCGATCTAAAACTCAAGCCGGAAAAAGCGTAGAGGGCTCCAATCAAGATGAATATCCCGTTGAAGAGGAAGGTTATGAAGGGACTATCCAGAACCAGAATCATGTAGATTAGTGATGTTTTGATATAGAAGAAAAGGCAGAAGGAGGATTCTCTCTCAACATTCAACACCTCTGTGACCCGCTCGTGGAAGGAAGGCGTATGACTTCTCGTATGGCCGAAGCAAGAAGGTAAGAAAATGCCCTTCGTTACGAAAATTTAGACGTAAGGGCCCGTCGGATCGATGATTTCACTGCTCAGGTTGAAAGATTGTTGAGAGCAGCACAACAACCGATCTCCGTCTCACCCTCCACAGTTCTGAATGAGGTCTCTGCGACTCAGGCTCCGTTCGTCCCTCCACCCATTGCTAATGTTGGGAACATAATTAGACCTTAGTATATCTAGCAGTTGCTTTCTCAAATTCTCCGGAATCTCAACACAGGTAGCACCAGCTCTATTACGAGGTACGAGAGACTATACCCTGCATATCAGGATACTGTCCTCCAGGATATGCACGCCCCAAGTTTAGGTTCTTTGATGGGAAAGTATGCCCTAAGGAAGGAAGACCTGGCACATTTGATTGTGGCATGCGTGGATACGGCCAACAACGGCTCCCTGCTCTTTATTGCGCCAGTTCGTGCAGACTCTCACCGGAGCGGCTTTTGTATGGTACGCTAGGCTCCTCCCTCCAGATTTGATCAAGTATTGGCATGCTATGGAGTTGGAGTTCCTCAACTGATTCTACAGCACGCAGAGGAAGGTGAGCATCACAGAGCTTACCAAGATGAAACAGGAGCCCGGCGAATCTGCAACAGATTTTCTCACCCGGTGGCGAAATGCAAGTGTTTACAGTGCCCTGGATTTAGTCCAATCTGAAGGGGTAAAGATCAGCATTACTAACCTACAATCCGCGGGCAGATACACGGTCTTGCGCTTCGCAAACATTTGAAGAACTATCTTCTCGCGCCACCGACCTTGAGCTCTACCTCAAGTCCTTGGAAAGTACTAGGCCCCCACAAGAGAGAGTAGGGAAGGCGTACCGAAGCTGTCAAAGTTGCTGCTGCCACGACTGTGAGACGTTAAGGCAGAAAGAGGGATTCGTTAATGCACCATCTTCAAAAGCTCTCCTAAGCCTAAGAAGCCATTTCTGTCCTCATCTAAGGCTTCCGGTCTTTCTAAAGAACGCAAGCCTCGTGGTAGTCCCGAGATGCAGTACTCCTTCAGGCCGAATAGGAGCCCCCTTCTTCTCACAGAGCTCTTTGAACAGCTCAGATAGATACTCGCGGCCACGGTCAGACTGTAAGAAATGACATGAAGCGATAAAACGGAAAGCAGCGAGAAAACTCCAAGCTGCGAGAAAACTCCAAGCAGCGGCGCGTGGAGGCTTTCGAGCGCTTTCGAGCGCTCCTCTGCAACTGGTTTTCAACCTCTGCCATAAAACGAGTAAAGCAATCCAATGCTTTTTTTGTAAGAGAGAGAGTAAACATAAGCGTCAGGCGTCAAATCTTCTATTCATGTGATGAAATCACTGGCTTCGTGACGGGCCTTCACATTTAGTGGTCCACAGATGCCAGAATGAATCAACTCGAGAGGCTGGTGTAGTACAAGAATGAGAAAACCACAACGTAAGTTTTTTCTTTTTTGAAAAAAAACTAGAATAAGCGAGAAAACTCCAAGCAGCGAGTTTCAGAAAACTCCGAGCAGCGAGAAAGCCGGCCTAGCGCGTGGAGGCTTTAGAGCTGCGAGTTTAGGGAGAGCGCCCTAGCGCGCTCCGGCGGGAACGCCTACGCTTGTTCCCTAGCGCGCGGAGGCTTTCGAGCCTCCCTAGCGCGCTCCGGCTTTAGAGCCTCCGCTTGTTCACGGAGGCGAGAACGCTTGTTCCCTAGCGCGTGGAGGCAGAGAGCTGCGAGGAAAACGGAGAGCAGCGAGAAAGCCGGCCTAGCGCGCTCCGGCTTTAGAGCCGGCCTAGCGCGCTCCGGCGAGAAAGCC